TACATTTCTCAAAAGACTTCAATTGGTACGCGCAAGAAATAGGCCAATTCGGCGGCTTTTTGTTCAATTTCTCGTGGAGTCAAATTCTCATCAGTACGGGTCAAGGGAATGGCCCCCTGGCCTCTGATATCCATATAAAGGACACGACGAGCATAAATACCCTCTTTAACTTCTATTCTAACGGACTGAATATCTTTTATAAGGAATCGGAGGAATATGCGACGATTTTTTCCAGGAAATCCCCAACGAAAAATACACACTATCCCTTCCTTTCTATCGAATCGATCATAACCACTACCTACATTCCAGGAAATTGTGCACCACAAATAGGAACTAATAAAGAGACCCGCGATCCCGTAGAAAGACATCACGATCCCTTGTGGAAAAAAAATGATTTGCTGAGACGGAAAAAAAGATATCAAATTTCTACCAAGATAACTGGAAGTTCCAACCAATAAGAATCCTAATGAACCTAAAAAAAGGATAAGGGCCCAGCATAAATTACTTAGTTTTCGAGACCCCGTTATAAGTTCTATCCATATATCTTCTGATCGCCAACTCATACTTGATCTGATTGCATTTTATTGGAATTGAGAGAATACCCCAAATGAATTTGACTTTACTTTTTTTTGTTTCCGAAGTAACTCTCATCAACTAGCACTAGTTTGATGTGAACTAGCACTAGTTTGATGTGAACCTTTAGGAGTAATTCATCAAATTGGTTAGATCTAAAATAATAACATACCCTTCATATGAGCCCACTATACATATTGATATACCTATAGATCCACCGACTTTACATTTTAGCCATCCAGCGATCCTGATCTATTTGAAACTAGCTAGAATTCATTTACCCATAGATCCTTTTCTGCAGGCATAAGAACTTTTTCCTTTATGTTCGGCGGAAATTACACGTTAGACCATATTTTTCGAAATAGATATCTGTGTTATGCTACAAGTCTAAGTTTTGAAAAAAAAAACGGATGAGATTGGGTCCCATCAGATCTAAACAATCTTGTTTTTTTGAACATGAAGAGATAAAGAAGCCATTGCAATTGCCGGAAATACTAGGCCTACTAAAGGCACAAAAATAGAGGGGAAATTGAAAGTTGTCATAAAATGGGTACCTCGATTTACTATTTGTACCTGCTATTATTTATTTTTTATAAAAAATAAATATCTTATAATAATTATAATTAAGAATTGTAATTATTATTAATTAATTAAATTTCAAATTCTTAGTATAGAAATAAGTATCTATATATCTAAGTGCGTATATAGAATAAGTCCAAGGAATGTAGAACTAAATAAATGGACTTATTCATCTTTCTACATGAAAGATATGTATGAGAATTCACTTTATTATTTTTCTTCATTTCTTTGTCTTTTGTTCTTGTCTTCGAATTTTTAATAAAGAAAGAGTTTCTTACAGATTATCGAAAGATTCGTTAGAATGCGACCCAACAGGAATTTTTAGTGAAAATGGGATTTTCGGGAGATAGAGAAAGATAAAAAACTATATATCTATCTTTTCTCTATTTGATTATCTACATAAGACATAAGACGAAATTCATTTTATTTGCCTAATTTCACGAAAGGAAGAATTCACTCTTTTATCTTGTTGATAGAGACTTCTTAATTAGTAATCGGGATTCTAGGTAAAAAAAAGAGTTATCCGCAACTTTTTATTCTTTCTACAATTAGATCTTAGGTCATCAAAGAAAACTCCATTCTTATTTACTTTGATTCTTATAAACTAATAAACTAACTACTTGTTTGCTACAAATAAACTAATTGAATTTTGTGTGCTCTACTTGATTGAATTTTAATTCAAAGGAAAGAAAGCGTGGAGCTTAAATAATTCACTCAGAACGCTTTTTAAAGGATTACGTGGTACAATTAGGTCAAATAAGCCCTTCTGGAATAAATATTCAGCCGCTTGTGAACCTTCAGGTACTGTTTTATTCAATGTTTGTTCAATTACTCTTTTACCCGCAAATGCAATATAGGAATTGGGTTCAGCAATAATGATATCTCCCAACATACCAAAACTAGCTGTTACCCCACCAGTAGTAGGAGATGTAAGGATTGATACATAAAATAACTTTTTATTTGATTGATAATCATATAAAGCAGACGATATTTTAGCCATTTGCATCAAGCTCAAACTTCCTTCTTGCATGCGTGCCCCCCCGGAAGCGCACACTATAATAAGAGGTAGAAATTGATCGGTAGCGTACTCAATCAAACGGGTGATTTTCTCCCCGACTACGGATCCCATACTACCCCCCATAAACTGAAAATCCATAACCCCAATTGCTACGGGAATACCATTTAGTTGACCTATGCCTGTTTGAACAGCCTCAGTTAATCCTGTCTTTCTTTGATAAGAATCAATACGATCTTTATAAGGCTCCTCCTCCGAATGAAATCCAATGGGATCCAGAGAGACCATGTCTTCATCCATAGGATGCCAAGTACCGGGATCGATCGAAAGTTC